ATGGATCCAACAACCAAACCCATTTTTTTTTTAATTCATTAAAAAAGAGAGTGGTTTTATTCGAAGCGCTTCGTGATTTTCAACCAATTATGTGCTTCAATATAATTACCTGGAGTAAGCGCTATAGCTTGTTTCCAATACTCAGCAGCTTGATCGGACCAAGCTTCCGCAATTTCAGAATCACCCTGTAGAATGGCCTGTTCTCCCCGGTCGGAATAGGTGGTTCCTTCCCTTAGAACCGTACTTGAGAGTTTCCTATCTCATACGGCTCAAAAATCGATTCTTTTTGTGTCCTATCTTAATCTACCCTATGCTAACTGAATTAGATTTCTCATAAACCTATCCCATTTTTTCTTGGGTTAACCAGAAGAAGTTAATTACATAAGTTTCAAACCCTAATTTTGATCAATAATCAGAATCAGTTTGATCTTTTCTCCCACCTTCAGAAGAATGAAGCATAGGTATCCCCACAATATCGTTAGAATTTTCTGAAAGGTAACTATCTCGGTTTCATATATGGAATTCATATAGAATCTTTGAAAAAGACTTTTTTCCATAAGAAAAAAGAACTTACTATCTTTGGGATCTGATGCTACACCGCTGCTCAATACCTTAGTGGATTGACTCTATTACATAAGTTGATTCCTAACTTTTGTCCCATATCATGACATAAGTAAGCAGTTCTTAACTGTATCGACTCAATAGCTCGCTAATTGATCTTTACGGTGCTTTCTCTATCAATTTGATCCTTTATCCATAGAATATAGTATATAGGCTGCACTCATTTTTTTTTCTTCCTATTTTGGTTCTCGTGAAGTCTCTTTCCTTGCTACAGCTGATAAAAATCGTTGCTTTGGACGATGCATTATGTAGAAAGCCTATTTTTTCTAGTATTTACTAGCCAATTTGATCTTTGCTTTTTTTCCTTATTTCTATAGTGGAGATAGTCGCACGTAATGACAGATCACGGCCATATTATTAAAAGCTTGTGGTAAGAATGGGTTTCGTTCTAGTGCCCGGAAATAATATTCCAAAGCCTTTGTATGCTCTCCATTGCTTGTGTGTATAAGGCCTATGTTATAGAGTATATAACTTCGATCATAGGGATCAATTTCTGGTCGCGTAGCTTCATAATAATTCTGTAAAGCTTCCGCATAATTTCCTTCGGATTGAGCCAACATCCGTTACGGTCGTTCATTCTATTCAAAAAATCTCCGTTCCAGAACCGTACATGAGATTTTCATCTCATACGGCTCCTCCCTTCTGCGCATAGTACTAAGGGGAATAATCCATAGAATAAAAATTGAACTATTCTCATCTCATTATGAACTGAAAGGAACTAGTATTTTTACAAGAAATCTCTAGCCAGCCTTCCCGCAAGAGGTTTTTTCTTAACACCAATCATATTAGTGTTAGATATAAATGGTAACTCCAACAATTTCTTTGTTCTCAACGCCTTCTATTTCCAGGAATTAGTCACTTCAACGATCTTTGATGGTTATACGGGTATCCAAAGTACAAACGAGATGGATGTTTGTTGTCCCAACCATTCTTGTTAGTCCCGATACCGATAAGGAAAGGGGGAATTTATAACAAAGTTTTTGTGTTGTTGATTCCTAGGTGTAGTGCTTTTTCCCTTATGCCGTCTATTGGTACTGATGTAGTGTAGGATTGACCCGCAATACAGAACCCATAGGTGTAACCTTTCGCTCAATACTCAAATCAACAATTGAAACATCTGAGGCTGCATCAATCGAGGATACACGATAGAAGGAATTGTTCTATCTCCAAACTTCACCTTCACCGAGCGTAGGTTTATTTCAAGAATTTCGTTCTTTCTATACCGAACCGCGTCTCTTTCTCGTAAGACTGAGGTGAGGGCTAAAAAAAACAAGAAAAAAGAATCAAATCGCACCATCTCTGTAATAGGTAAATGCCTTTTTTTCTCCTGAAGTTGTCGGAATTATTCGTAATAAGATATTGGCTACAATTGAAGAGGTCTTATCAATAAAATTTCCATTTATATTAGATCTAGGCATAATTAGCAATCCATTCTAGAATTCTTTTCATTACCCCTGGGGAAAATGATCCCACAAACAAAGCAAAGGAATTATACAGTACGAAATAACATAAAAACAGACTAATTTTATTCTAATAAATAGATATTAAATAGATATGGGCTTTCCACTTAAATTGTCCCCTTTTGTTTGGGAAAGATATGAGATATTGGAATCAGATTGATTTCATTCCCATTTTTGTAGTATACCAATGAGCGGAACTATTACTATTTCATCTAAGTTAAATAACCAAGGACTTTTTTTACTACAGATTCTGATAACTCGAGAAGTTTTGATTTGGTTATGATCCAAAGAGAAAAAAGAATGGAATAATCATTCCATGAAAAAATAGAGTAGAGTAACCATACCTTCTGTTTGCATAACGTGTATACACCACGCCATACAATCGAAATATCAAAATCCATGGGACGATTCATAAATTTGGAATAGATCCGCGGGGTAGCTGATGAATGAGAGAAGTTTTTGTTGAGAAATATTAAATGGGAAAGGAATTCTTCCTATGGAACTAGTGATCGGTCGTACCTGTACTGCAGTAATATGAATAACTCGCTATTCACTCAGTTTCTGGTCAATAATAAGATTATGTAGGAGAGATGGCCGAGTGGTTCAAGGCGTAGCATTGGAACTGCTATGTAGGCTTTTGTTTACCGAGGGTTCGAATCCCTCTCTTTCCGTTTCTGTTAATTCACCAATGTTATCGACCACAATGTATCAAATCAAATAACAATTGAAACCATTATTCCAGCAATAAGACCCTTATTTGATAGAAATTCTCTATTCCTAATTATTGTGGTTATAAAATAGGAAAGAGCAAAAAAGAAAAAAATCCTACTGTTGATCCATTTGTGATAGGTGAAAAAATGCGGATGGATTAAGGCCCTTAGATCTATTTAGTTCGGCGAAAAGGGGACAAAATTCTATGAACCTTTCTTTCTTAATTTTGTTAGGTTCAAGTCTGACGAGAATAATATTCTACGACTAACAACTCATTTATTTGCAAACCGATCCATTTACTATCTATTATTTGATTTACTAATCCTTTATATTGGAATGAGTCAATAGTCAAATGTTTTGGCAATTCCTCATGGACGGATGAAGCAATATAATTTTGAATCAGGCCTTTTGATCTTTGGTTATCCTTCGCAGTAATAGTATCTCGGGGTTTGCAACGATAACTTGGTATATCCACTATACGACCATTAACTAAAATATGTCTATGGTTAACCAATTGCCTGGCTCCGGGGATGGTCGAAGCCATACCCAATCGAAAGAGGATGTTATCCAAACGCATTTCAAGTAGTTGTAGTAAAACCTGACCCGTTGACCCTTTGGCTTTTCCAGCGATATGTACATATCTAAGTAATTGTCGTTCTGTCAGACCATAATGAAAACGCAATTTCTGTTTTTCTTCTAAACGAATACGATATTGTGATTTTTTCCCAGAACGCAATTGGTTTTTAAGATCACTTCCGGATCTAGGTCTTTTACTAGTTAGTCCTGGTAAAGCTCCCAGACGGCGTATTTTTTTAAAACGAGGTCCTCGGTAACGAGACATAAAGACTCCTTTTTTTTATTTTATTGAAATTTCATTTTACACAATAAATCTAAATTTAAACTGAACTAAAGGATAAACAAAGCAAAATCGACTGATGAAGTACTACAAAAAAAAATGAATTGTATCAACATCTAGATTTTTTGTATTTGTATATATATATATATAGGAAGTTGAGGCTCCGTTTGATGATTTGTTCTGTAGAGATCTAATTGCTCTAATTCATTTTTAGTAATAATTGCAAGTTACCACGACATAATAGATCGCTGATCCAGCATTTTATTTGAAGAAAAGGAGAGATTATCAATCTCGGAAAAATAGATAGAGAAAAAGCCGGCTATCGGAGTCGAACCGATGACCATCGCATTACAAATGCGATGCTCTAACCTCTGAGCTAAGCGGGCTCACATAAGAGAAAAATTGCGTAACAAATAGAAATATTGTATAGGAATTCCGGAAAATGTCGGATCTTAGCTATTAATTTCATATGAACTAAACTAATTAATAGAGTTCTATAGCTAGAAGTTCGAAGTTCTAAGCTAAGTTCCTTTTAGAAATAATTAAAATAAAAAAAGAAAATAATAAAAAAATAATAAATATAAAATATAATAAAGTAATATTAATAAATTATTAAAAAATATTTCATCAATCATAACCATAATATATGATCATATCAAATTCAATTGGGAATTCTAATTAGAATAAATAGAATTCTTCTTAAAGCTTAACTAAAGCAGTTATAGATAGTAAATTATGTTAATTTCATTATAGCGGATCGGTCCTAAGAAAAGAATAAGATAAGGATAAAGATACAATCTAAATTAGATTGAGACATTATTCTGGTTTCATTTTGAAAAGGAGGAAATAGGACGAAAAAAAAAAAAGAATGAATATCGAACGTTACAGTATTACAAATCGCACTGTAAAAATGAAAGGGAGAGATAAAATAGATATGGGATATATCTATTCATCTTGAATTGAAAATACATCAATGATAGAATTATTTCTGATTGAAATAAACAAGGTTTATCCAATAGAAATGAACTGATATAGGATGGTCAAAAAAAGAAAATAGCAGCCTTTTCGATATAGAAATCATTAGATAATGAATTCAACGGTTTCAAAAAAAGAAATAAATGAAAGAGATGGATGAAATTATAAATGTATCTTGGTCTCAAAGAAAAGGGAAAGGGGGATATGGCGAAATTGGTAGACGCTACGGACTTGATTGGATTGAGCCTTGGTATGGAAACCTGCTAAGTGGTAACTTCCAAATTCAGAGAAACCCTGGAATTAAAAATGGGCAATCCTGAGCCAAATCTTTCTTTTGGGAAAACAAGGGTATAAAACTAGAATAAAAAAGGATAGGT